GCTTTAACCATGTTAATGGTCCCACATTATTGGTTGATAGAGAATCAAAGGAAGGTAGATTTACCAACAAATTACGAAATGCTATAGTTCTTACATATAATTTATTAATTTATTCAGAAGTAATTCGCGGGATTATGCACCTTTCTTTCTTAGTTCTAACGAACAAAAACGAACAAAGTGCATCTGGTTGGATCCAGCCTATTTTTGAAATAAACAACTCGCACACACTCCCTTTCCAAAAAAGATCAATACACCGAGCACTACACTTAGATTTATTAGATTTGTTGCTAAAATATCGGTATTAAATCTTAAACTCCCGGCGGATGGCCAGTGACCCAAGGAAAGGAAAGAATCAGTTACATTTTTCATATGATCTCCCCTTATAGATAGACTAAAAAAATAGAACAGAGTTCTTTTTGTATCACGTCCCGCCCTCTTTTTTTTTTTTTCAATTGAAATTCCCAATAAGAATGATACTTAATTAGAATTAGGTTATAATTAGGTATCAGGCTATATCTCAAATCTCACATCAGTCCTTCCCAGAGTTATTGTCTCAACGAAGAATTGTAGGAGTGAAATCTTGCTATAATTTTAAAGGGCAAGTGGCAATTAAAAGTTTTAAAATACTTAGAGTATTTTTTAGGTTAAACTAAACAAAAGGATTCGCAAATAAAAGCGCTAATGCTACAACCAGCCCATAAATTGTTAAAGCTTCCATAAAAGCTAGACTAAGTAATAAAGTACCTCGTATTTTTCCCTCCGCCTCGGGCTGTCTCGCAATACCTTCGACAGCTTGACCCGCAGCAGTACCTTGACCAACTCCAGGTCCAATAGAAGCAAGCCCTACGGCCAATCCAGCAGCAATAACGGAAGCGGCAGAAATCAATGGATTCATGAGAAGTTCCTCGCAAAAAATAAAAAAAAAATGGTTAATGATACAACCAAGAATTAGGACTTAACTATTCCGAATCATTCTTTGAGTTCGTCGTTATTTGTCTTTATTTCAATTTAATCTCCTTATTCTTATTCATTCAATTCACAGCCATAGACCAGACTAAAGGAAAAGACTTCTATTTGAAAGCCAGGTCCGGAGTAGGGCAAATTATATATATCTCGAGTTCATATATAACTAGTCAATTATCACATATACATGCCTTTGTTACATAATGTAAACCAACGATTCGTATCTTAGATTCTTAGATTCAATCGGATTCTATAAATTTGCTTTGAAACATCCACAAAAGTTCGCTTATAGCCATTAGATTCCATATATCTAATTGAACCCCTCTCCTAACAAAAACTTTTTTAGGACTCTAAGTTTTTGTAAACCTTTTTATTCCTTTTAGTTCTCAGCACATGGGATACAACATCGAAAATCTAAGTCATTAATATCATTAATATTTAGATTTACTATTGAAATTGGCTGAACAATCTAGAATATTAATTGAGGAAGGTATGGTATAAAAGATAAAAGGGCCAAACCAGAAAAATGGGAAAAAGATCTTTTTCCCATTTTTCCAACAATTCGCTCATATCATAATCTTTATTTCCTATTACTCTAGATTCTAGCTCGTAATATACCATACTTTGGATGTTTATTTTTCTTAAGTATAGTAGAGACAGGCATACATTGACTTGGGCTAAGCTAAGCAAAAACATAGTTCAAAACTAGTCAATGATGACCCTCCATAGATTCTCCTATATAAGCCGCAGCTAAAGTTGCAAAAATAAGAGCTTGAATACCACTTGTAAATAATCCAAGAAACATAACCGGTATAGGAACTACTAAAGGTACTAAAGAAACAAGAACAACAACTACTAATTCATCAGCTAATATATTCCCGAAAAGTCTAAAACTAAGTGATAAAGGTTTTGTGAAATCTTCTAAGATGTTAATGGGTAAAAGGATTGGGGTTGGTTGAATGTATTTACCGAAATAACCTAATCCTTTTTTACTAAGACCCGCATAAAAATATGCCAATGACGTGAGTAAAGCTAAAGCAACCGTAGTATTTATATCATTTGTGGGTGCGGCTAACTCCCCATGAGGTAACTCTATGATTTTCCAAGGTAAAAGAGCCCCTGACCAATTAGAAACAAATATAAATAGAAAGAGCGTTCCAATAAAGGGAACCCAAGTAACGTATTCTTCTCCAATCTGAGTTTTGCTCACGTCGCGAATGAATTCAAGAACATATTCGAAGAAATTCTGACCATCAGTCGGAATAGTTTGTGGATTCCGAACAGCTAGAGTGGCAGAACCTAATAAGATAGCAATTACAACCCAAGAAGTAATAAGTACTTGGGCATGGACTTGTAACCCCCCTATTTGCCAATAGAGATGTTGGCCTACTTCCACATCGGATATATCATATAAGACTTTTAGTGTGGTGATGGAAGATGATAGAACATTCATATTGCCCTCTGACAGAAATAGAACTTTAATAAAATAAATTATTTTGATTCAACCGAATTCTATATTCTATTTTGTATACCAACT